AGCAAGCCATACCTCTCACCAAAGCGGACATCGGTCGAAGTAATCCGTTTAGCTGACGGGAAGTTCTATTCCTTTGGATGCGGATCGGCTTGTTTCCTCTCAAACGCCGATCCTATTCACTTCACTTTTTGAACGAGCATGGAAAGACACTGTCAAAGACTCTAGCCCCAGCGACTATGAAAGCCCGGGTCAATATAAGAAGAGTCCATCCACGGCATGAGAGGAGTGTACAGAAAGCGATCTATAAGAGGGAACGAACGAAGCGAAGTTCCGCTATTAGACCAACGGGCTAACACTTGGCTTCAAGCAACTATCGATGTATTCAGCAAGGAAAGAAAGACTAAGAAGTAAAGGCGGACAACGAGGCGCAGATAGCAGACTTGCCTCAAGACAGGAACATAGAAAGAAATAGAGTAAACCCATGCGCCTTTCACTTAGAGTAGTGAATCCTGTGAAAGCCGAAGACTAAGAAGAAGGTTTTTAGCGAGCAGGGAAAACTACTGAATACGATAACGATACATTCACAGCGGAACAAGAAGAATCACTGTCGACTCAACTTGACGAGTCAGTAGCTGCTTTTAGAGCTGGGATAAGTAGGGTAGCAGCTAAGATTAACTAAAAGGACTCTCCTCAACCTAGACATAGAACTCCTAGCTCTGGAGCTGATTGAATTGATTGATTCTTTTGAACAGCTACCGAAAGGCTTCGCTCCTCGCTCACAGAACTCCCCCAAGTCTCAGGTCAAGAGAGAAGAGCGATGGCCTTTCTTGAGTCACTCACTTCTTTTGGGCGCTTTCTGCTTTTATGGTAAAAACCAAGGTTATCACAGTTCGATTTTATTTAATCCTCATCTCGTTCAGTCTTGATGGCAGTTAGTTTCTTTATTTATTACGTCGTTCAGTTCAAAGAGTCATTCTGGCATCTGCTTTCAATGCTTGCTAGTAAACAGCTGTTGTCTCTTTCCTCTCGCCCTTACTTATCTTATAACGTACCCTTGTAAAGAGTCGATTCAACAAGAGGAAGAAGAGCTTCTCCCTCAGGTAACTTCGCTACTTTGAGAACAGCGAGAGCAGAATCCGAATCAGACTTTAAGCTATCAGGGCTGTTTGCCAGAGCTAAAATAGGCTCAGGGGAAGGGGTCGTTGAATAAGCAAAACAACCAATTGATGCCGTTATAGAAGAATTTCCACCTATGGATGAGAATTCGGAATTAGAAATGGATAATGCTGTTTGGACTCCTACCGAAGCTGGGACACAAGCCCAAGGCATGGATCTGGTTCGAGAAAGGGTGGACGAAGACTTGGTTGAGCCTGAACCCGGTCCTTTGAGGGATCCCTAAATCCTTAAGTTAAGTCCCAGGATACGGGCCCCTCTCCCCTTGAGGATTGGATTGACTTGGTTATTGCGGAACCAGCGTTCTCACTTTGCCAACTTTGAAAAGAGAGATCTATGATCCCCATAAAGGAAAGATAAGAAATAGATAATGTCTATGAGCCCTATGACCTTTCACTCCCGGAATGTGCTTTAATGCAAGGAAGCACTTCCCGGACATCTATATCTAGTTTGAAACCTGATATCCTTCTTTTTTCTATTCGGGAACTTCATTCTATTAAATAAAGGCGCCGGTAGGTTTGAGCAACATAGCTATTCTAATCATTGCCAGCAGCGCAGCCGTTGACAAATCCGCCTTAGCCTCAGGTAGTTGATACTTTCAGGGGGAGCAGGATCATCATTTCCACTAAAGTCGTGGAACCGGCTTCCATCTAAAAAAAAGATGATTAGTTTCATCTATATAAATGGATCATTCTTAATTGGCTGAAGGCAAACGACCTAATGAACCCAACTACGGCAGGGAAGCCTTTATTCTGGGTGTAGGAATGAAAGGTTACCCGGCCAGAAACTTCAATTAATCCTATGGCATTGTGAAATCTCTAATTGGAGGCATTAGCAGTTCAACCTATAGGGACAACGCCAAGCGGAGGAGTCGGTTTCAACAACAACCCGTGAAGACGAAGGTCTGCAATAAGACTTTGTAACTCTAAATTTATTAAAAGAATAAATTAGCGTATCAAGTCTTGCTTACTATCTCCTAAGATAAGTGAGAAAGGATTGCAGGCTAGATTCAAGGTATGCGAGTTTATTGATTCCACTCCGCTTTCAAGCAAGATTGGGTGAGTGTTCAGTGTACTTGAGTAATAGTATGAAGGCTCTAGTGGGCGTACTGTTTTACCTAGTGGGCGTACTGTCTGACCTTGTCCACTCAAGGCAAGCAAATTTATTTTTTAAAGCGCTAGAAATCGTGGTCCACATTACTACAAATCTGTTCTACACTAGATAGATTGCTCTGATTTTTTTTTACAATTCTCTTTTTTAAAGCAGATAGTTCACAGTGCTCATTCTATCGATACTGGGAAAAAATCATAAATAAATAAAAAATCATAAAGCAAAAAAAATGTTTACACTCAATTTTCATTACGAAGATGTATCACGTCAGGATCCG